TGATCAGTTGTACGATACCTTTGTTATTTTTACTTTATTTATTTTCATTTTTACTCATTAAATTCAGGAGTAGATTCATTCACATAATATCTCAAATGACAAGAAAAAAAGGTGTTATTGTTATAAGGTCACTCTTTATTCTAAAATCGAAAAATAGATTCGATACGATTAAAAAAAAAGATCAAAAGAAAAGATAAATGATTTTCAAATTTTGTTCTATATGGATTCGAATTTCTTACTATTTTATTATTTTAATATTAGTCTACTCAAGAATTATCTAATGAATCACTTGATTCGAAATTAAGGGATAGGTAGACATTACAAATGATTAATTGATCTCTTTTTCTACCTCCCTTACTCTATGTTTTTGTTAATCCCGTCTATAATGATTGATGAATTAACAACTATCAATTGAACTTATTCTTTCATTTGAATTGGTATTTTTGCTTATCTTCGTATATTGAAATTTAGGGAAGTGCTTTCTAAACATATGTATAAAAAGAACACATTTCATTTAGCTCCTTCATCTTCATGCTTACTATAACTAGTTATTTCGGTTTTCTACTAGCAGCTTTAACTATAACCTCAGCTCTCTTTATTGGTCTGACCAAGATACGACTTATTTGAAATTAATTGAATGAACACAACGCATAAAAAGAAATCTTTCTGTGGTATTGATAGACTCTATATTTCCTTAGAGAGTCAATTTCCAATTAGTGGTCATTGAGATTCATGGGCAATGCGGATTAATATGTAGGGATAGATATTACCTCTCCTTTTTCCCTTTCAAAAAAATTGAAATGATTGAAGTTTTTCTATTTGGAATTGTCTTAGGTCTAATTCCTATTACTTTAGCTGGATTATTTGTAACTGCATATTTACAATACAGACGTGGTGATCAGTTGGATCTTTGATTAAATTAATTAACATCTTTTTTTTTTAATTGACCTCCTCTTTTCTTTAATCCAAAGGAGGTCAAATTAAGATTACTGGTCAATTATTTAATTGTAATTTTGGGACTAACCTAACCAAGAATGGAATCACGCTCTGTAGGATTTGAACCTACGACATCGGGTTTTGGAGACCCACGTTCTACCGAACTGAACTAAGAGCGCTTTCTTATCTTCTTATCATTATCACACTAGCTAAAACTAAAAAAAAAAGAAGAGGATTTTTTTTATAACCCGAATACATCTTGTATGCATAAGACTATCATATAGAATATGATATAATAAAAAAAGATTATGTATGCCTGATTTTAATCGATTTCAATAAATCCCTCGTTACTGCTCAGACGAGAAGTAATAGGTAGGGATGACAGGATTTGAACCCGTGACATTTTGTACCCAAAACAAACGCGCTACCAAGCTGCGCTACATCCCTTTCAATTGGTCTACAGTGTCATTTTATAGAATCCCTGTCTTGTTTTCAAAATCCTTATTTTCTCCATTGATATATCCAAGTTATCTTGCCATTTCTTTTTTTTATTCTCATGTAACATATAATAATAGTAGAAGGCTTATATACACATGAATATGAAACCCATCGTAAAAAATAACTAAAAAAGGGAATATTTTTTGGGAATGCTCAGTCGGAAGGGACGTCTTTTTCGGTTTTAAGAAAAGAAAAATCTTATCTACCGAATCATTGTAGATTTCAATTGGAATTAGGAATTCCGTGTACAAATACAAGCGGTCCTTAACTACTTACATATATATTATATCGGATCATATATGTATTAACATTAGGCATTACAATAAATAATACAATAAATAAAAAGAATAAAGAAGGAGGATTTAAAATGCGAGATCTAAAAACATATCTTTCCGTGGCACCGGTACTAAGTACTCTATGGTTTGGGGCTTTAGCAGGTCTTTTGATAGAGATCAATCGTTTATTTCCGGATGCGTTGACATTCCCTTTTTTTTCATTCTAGTTATTGACATGGGAAGGGGTGAACAAGATTAGAGGTAGAATCAAAAGATTTGTGACTAATCCCTCCCCCTCTTTTTTTTTTTTAGAAAAAATCGAATTCGATACAATATATTAAGTAGAAGTATAATCAAGAAAGGAGGAAAGAGAAATAAAAAAGTAGATTCAACCTCGGCGAAATTCGGGTTTTCTCCAATTCCATTTAGAAATAATATTGTGAGAACAGAAATGTGTCTAGGGCAAGAAGATCATACAAGATCTTTTAATAAAATACTGTACATTGAATCGAATTCGATTCAAAATATACCTAAATATTAGTTTGTTGTTTTACTTCTTATTTTTTTATTTCTTTTTTCGCAGAAAGTAGAAGAATTGGTTGAATCAAAAACGCAAAGGAGGTTCATGGCCAAGGGTAAAGATGTCCGAGTAACGGTTATTTTAGAATGTACCAACTGTGTTAGAAACGGTCTTAATAAGGAATCAAGGGGTGTTTCCAGATATATTACTCAAAAGAATCGACACAATACGCCTAGTCGATTGGAATTGAGAAAATTCTGTCCCTATTGTTACAAACATACGATTCACGGGGAGATAAAGAAATAACTCGAATCAAGTGCCTGTGTGTCACTCTTACAAGTAACACGAAAAGGACATATTCTATATATAGCATATTATTCTATATATTTTCATTTTAGTTAACATAATATAACTAACTAAAAAAAAGCCAAATCAAATCCTATATTTTGAATTTGAAATCTTTTTGGATCAAATTGAAATAGGATTTTGAGGATAAGGAATAAACAAACCATGGAAAAATCCAAGCGACTCTTTCTTAAATCCAAGCGATCTTTTCGTAGGCGTTTGCCCCCGATCCAATCGGGGGATCGAATTGATTATAGAAACATGAGTTTAATTAGTCGATTTATTAGTGAACAAGGAAAAATATTATCTAGACGGGTAAATAGATTAACCTTAAAACAACAACGATTAATTACTATTGCTATAAAACAAGCTCGTATTTTATCTTTGTTACCTTTTCTTAATAATGAGAAACAATTTGAAAGAAGCGAGTCGACCGCCGGAGCTACTGGTCTTAGAACCATAAATAAATAAAAAAAAGTAGACTTACTTTACTCCTCAATTGAACCCAAATAAAAATCCGAACTCAAACACAGATTGATATTTTGTTCGAAAAATCGTAAGAAAAAAATTGGGGAAGAAGAAGAAATCTTTTTTTTATTGGATATTGGACATATTCGCTCATTTCATTTTGAACGACTTTATCATATTCTCTTTATCATACTAATTTCTACTCTACCTTCCCGGAGTTCATTCTCCAGCGAACTCCATTTAAAATATTCTGACAAATTCCTTACAATTTCCTTTTTTATTTTATGATCTGATCTCATTAGAAATCATATAAAGACAATTCCTATTTAATATAGCTATTTGTGCAAGTATTTTACGATTAAGAAGCAACTGTCTCTTGTACAGATTGTGTATTAATCTACTATAACTATAGGATACTCTATTCCCGCGAATTACTGCATTTATCCGAGTGATCCACAAACGACGAAAATCTATCTTTTTCCTATCTCTATCTCGATGAGACGAAACCAAAGATCTTATTTTCTGTTGAATAATTGTTCGAGTAAGTCTTGAACGAGCCCCCCGAAAGCTTGATGCAAATAAACGAATTTTTGTTCTACGTCTCCGAGCTATATATCCTCGTCTAATTCTAGTCATTGAATAAATGAAACTTTCATGAATAACTAATTGATTTCCTTTCTTTCAGTTATTCTTTTCCCTTTTCCTAGTTTATTAATAACAAAACGGATTCTTCCAATGTATAAAATAAAAATTCCAATGGCTTTTGCTACTATAACCTTCCCGACCACGATTTGTCTTTTCTTTTTTTATAGTCATTTTACCTCGAAACGAGTATTGATACTAGGTATCAAAAAACAGAAAAAAGTAATAAATAGAAATGAATAACGAAATAGTGGATTCCATCGTTTCTATGGTTATGTCTTAAACGGTGAGGTCCTCTATATATACCGGAGTCCCTTACTTCATTTAATCAATGCTATTAGCAAGTTGTACAGTTTACATTCTTCGGCTCTACCTATGAATTATCTAGTAATAGGTCTTTCACAACGAGATCTACCTATACAGTAACGGTATTTAATTATGAAAATTGGATGGGGTAGCTGACCCTCTTAGTCCGTTTTTGCAAGAGTATAGGCATAAGATTTCGGCTTTGAAAATAGGATTTCCCCGCTTAATGAATAACTATTTGTTACCAATGAGGAATTTTTTCTCATCGGAAACCATAAATTTCATATACAATAGAAGAATTGAATAGATCTTTTTTTTTAGTTTTCGATATATAGATAGTGAACGACCTTCTTCCTTCCATTTTATACTATTCACTAGTACTGATCATTGATACTGGAAAATTTCTTTCCCTTTTTTTTCTACCAATGGTGATCTGAACGAGTCGCACATACACCCTAGTACATGTTCCTCGACGCTGAGGACATCCCCCAAGAGCGGGGGATTTCGTGACATTTCTGATTGGCTGTCTTGTGTTTCTAATAAGTTGTTTAATAGTTGGCATGTTGAATCGTATACATAATAAATGGGCTGGTTTAGATCGATCCTAACCGGATGATTATGAATTACTTCTCTATTTAATAGATGAATAGAATATTATTAAACCCGGTAATAAGTAAGAAGAGAAAATCGCAAAGTGGCGATTTGCTTAAACTTACTGCTATTTTTTTTTATTCAATTGCTACAAGATCAACAATTCCATGAGCTTGGGCTTCTGTTGCTGACATAAAAACATCCCTTTCCATATCTTCGGATACAACCCATAGGGGTTTGCCCGTTCTTTGTACATAAACTCTTGTGATGGTTTCGCGCAGTTTCAGCAGTTCTTCTGCTTCCAGGATAAATTCTCCCGTTTGTGCCTCATAAAAAGAACTCGCAGGTTGATGTATCATTACCCTGATAATATAACAAATGGTTCCTCTATCTCGCATGATGAGGTGAGGAGAAGAGAT